TTGAGACTTTCTTGATTCTAAATAGCTGGGCTGGGGTTTCTGTTTTTTAAAGTGCTGGAAATTCTTGCATTTAGGATTCACAGAAAGATTATAAAAGATTATAGTAGTGGAAGGGCTATCATATCAAATCCAGAGTTACCTATTTATTTCCGCTGCTAATGGAGTGTCTACTGACCGAGTCTTGAATTAGATTGAATAGCCCGAAGGGGAATCTAATTCATAGTTATGGAAGGGGCCGGAAGAAACTTTGTATTTGTAGACTGTATACAGACTCATGAGAGTCTCTGAGTGCACGGGCATTCAATCAATATTCGATTGTATAGATAATTCGCTTTTACTTAATGATAATCAAGGGCAACAAAAAAACGAATGGGTCTTATTCTTATTACATATTAGGTAACATTCCCTTTGGTACTTCCAAAGAAAAGTGTGACTACGTATTTTGTTTCAATTTTCCCGATTCTACTAGAAATCATATATGAACTTGTTCTAAGTGGATTTTTTGGAGTGTTTCATATTTATTTTCTTGGAAAGGGTGTCTGGGCGAAATCCCTTTTTGACTCTGCACCTGTGATTCCACTATTATTAGTAAACAATAATGGAACAACTTCTTCATATTCATAGAGATAGGGGACATAATTCACATGGATATAGTAAGTCTCGCTTGGGCCGCTTTAATGGTAGTCTTTACATTTTCCCTTTCACTCGTAGTATGGGGAAGAAGTGGACTCTAGAGATACTACTAATTGAGTTGGGGAATCAAACAATATCACTTTTTTTATAGATTTTTTCTAGAGCGTTCTGCAAATCCTTAATAATTATATTAATTATTAAATATTAAGTTAATTATCGTTAATTAACTTAATATTTTAAACTAAAATTTAATTCCATTTATAATTTTTAGAATTTCAAAATGGAATTAATCAAAATATCTTCATTTCGAAATTCTATTGGCTTGGATTCTATTGAAGTAATTGTATTCTATTCATAATATAATAGAATACAATTCATATTATATATGAATAATACTCTTTCACAATCCAAATAAAACAAATATTTCCAAAATTCCCCTATTCATATCTTGAAAGGACTTGAAAGGAAAAGAGATAATAGGAATTTTATTCTAACCGAAGTCTTCCTAAATTTTCTACTTCGCGGAATCGTCTCTTACCATAGTTATATATGGACAATGAGGAAGAACGAAGAACACTGGACCCATTATTATTTGTTTTTATTGTCTTTTTTACTGTTCAAAGAGAAAATAAAGAAGTTCCGCTATTTAATAATAATAGGATCGTGCCTTGTTCAAGTCACATATTTCGCATTTACAACTTTTTTTTTATTTTATTATTTTTGAAATTTGATTTATACTATACTTTATTGACTCGTTTTATATCATGGCTCAAGGGTTGAAAATCGCTGGGTACCCCCCCCTTTTCGACATCCGCAAGAAGTTACCATAGAACTGCTTGGATCATCTGTCAACCGCTCAATCAATTACTTCTTCGGAATGCTAAAAAAAAGATTACTTTATTTCATTTTTTTTCTTTTATTAACTTGATTTTCTTTTAGTAATATATGCCCAATTTTGTTTTTGTTTCATTGATTTAATTCTGTTTTTAATGGATACCGGGATTCATATTGAAAATAATCTGAAATCTAGAAATTAGCAAATCTTAAGAGTTGCCTTTCGATTATTTCAGATTGATTGGAATGAACAAAAATAAAATAGATGAAGCAAAGAACTATAATTGAGATACTATGTACATTACAGGCATTGAATTGATATTAACATAGATGAAGATACATATATATATTGTAGATTGATCTCTATTCCGTTTGTATCTTTATACATTAAAATAATAAAACTAGATAGTATGGTAGAATAGTATGGTAGAAAGATTCATATATGAATCTTTCTACCATACTATCGGATCTCATAGGCTACTGCTGATTGTAGTGATTGTAGTCCGTTCATTTCATTTAAGACATGAAATTGGGATTTTTTTTCTTAAATCATTGATACGAACTAAAAAGTCAAGTTTCAGTCAAATTAATCACTTTGACTGACCGTTTTTACGTATATTATAAGCAAAAAAGCAGTAGGAACTAGAATGAACAGTGCAGTAGCAATAAATGCAAGAATATTTACTTCCATAATTTCATCGTTTCTTTTTTTTTTTACTTCGCAATAACTCGGGATTTAATCCCATAGAGATGATAAACCTTTCGCTTGTAAATTCAATGGGATGAATTCCATTTCGATGATAGCGAATAGGATCAATATCATGAATAACAATATCTGAGCTATCAAGTCGATTCATCGTCGAGAATTGAATAGTATAACATAGGCGGATCTTTTATTAACACACCAAATACAAACTTTGATTTCTGATTCAATCAAAAGAATTCCTTTTATTTCCTTTTTATAATATTTTACTTTTATTTAGCATTCTTTTCCATTCTGTCTTTTCCATAACCAACCGTCTTCTTTATCCAACCACCTAACCGCTTTCCACTTCCATTGTTTACAAACGGTTTACAAATAAACCAAACAAAGAATCGAAACGAAATAGAAAAAAAGAAAAGGACTCCATTAGGCACGAAATTCTACCATTTGTACCCAGTTTAACAGAAACTGGCGAGATATATTGATCCATTTTTTTATTGGATTTGGATCCGTCGGGACTGACGGGGCTCGAACCCGTAGCTTCCGCCTTGACAGGGCGGTGCTCTGACCAATTGAACTACAATCCCCGAGAAATAAAATGTACAGCATACATATTCTTATGATTTCATTCAAACCATTTCTATTTCAAAACCATTTCTATTTAGAAAAAAATAGCCGTGTTGTAACAGAAACGCGAATGATATATTGATCTCCACCTAGGTATACGCTTTAGTGAGAGCAGCACGGTAATCTTTTCGTTATTCCCAACATCGATTGATAATCTATTTATTTTTCAATGAAAGAACAAGTCTTTTTTTTGTCCTTACTTTATTCCTTTCATTAGACTTTATACTTTCTATTTAATGATCCTGATATGAATCTAGATCGTTAACAAGATCAGAATTTATGGGAACAAATAAAAAAAAATAAATAGCGGTAGGGATATATCATAAAATTGGATTTTTTTTATTCTTTATTCTTTCGTATCCGGATTTCGGGAAAACAAAAGGGGTTATATCATTTCATGGTGGATCAGCGAATTTTTGGGCCGAGCTGGATTTGAACCAGCGTAGACATATTGCCAACGAATTTACAGTCCGTCCCCATTAACCGCTCGGGCATCGACCCAGGAAGAATCAATTCTAGGCTTATTGATAATCCACGATCAACTTCCTTTCGTAGTACCCTACCCCCAGGGGAAGTCGAATCCCCGCTGCCTCCTTGAAAGAGAGATGTCCTGAACCGCTAGACGATGGGGGCATACTTGCCCAACTGCCATCATACTATGCTCATAGTATGAGCAGTTTTTTGAAATTGTCAATATAATGGAATGGTATGACTAGATCGGAAGGATCTTTCCGTCTTTTTTGACCTCACCCCCCTAGCCATAGCATTTTTTGATTCGTCATTTATATTCATCAATCACTCATTCTAATCGCCATTCTATTCTACTATTCTAAAACTAAAATTGATATTAAAATTAAAAATAATAATAATAAAAATCGGACAAAGTAGAGGACTTTTTGAGGAAGTGATTGGTCCGACATAAAAGAAAGTTAAACTTCATTTCTTCCACTTTCATTCATCGATACACTCCTTGTTAAGATGAGATAGGCGTACCCCTATATCACACTAAGCCGTAAAATTAACAAATAAGAAATATGAAAATCTGGGAATGGGGATCAACAAGTTATCAAAAATTGTTTTTTTTTCTCTAAAAATTTGGTTCAGGAGACAAACCGAATCTCTTCATCACATGGTCGAATTGGTAGGTACTTGTATCAATCAAATGAATTTCCTTCCGTTCTGATGGGGTCAGGTCAATTCAAGCCAATTCCATTAGGGTTGGGCTTGAAACAATTCATTTTGTTAATATTTATCAAATCTAATACTAATATCAATAAACCAAATTTACCCTATACTTATACTCCTTAAGTAACTAAAAATTATCGTTACCCGATGGGGCACTAACCGCTATGAGTCTACTGAAATATATATGTAATATATATATATATAGATAGATAGATCTCTTTTATCCGCCTAGTGACTCATCTAGTGACTCATTCAGTAATTGAATCAAATGGCCCTTTTAACTCAGTGGTAGAGTAACGCCATGGTAAGGCGTAAGTCATCGGTTCAAATCCGATAAGGGGCTTTTTGGACTTTTTCATAATTTCATACTCAACAAGTAGTAATATTCATATTTAAACGAAGAATAACAATATTTTTTATTTGTAATTATTTGTAATAAAAAAAAAGTAACCAACTGTATAATTATAATAAAGTAATTCGAAACTTTAGAATTTAATGATAATAAGTTATCCTTAGAATGAGTTAGAATATAGTAATTAAATTCTAGTTAGAAAAGAAAGTTGAATATTCGTTTATTATAATGAGGAATGATAAGTCGTCTCTTCAATCGCCAAATATTTTTCTTTTCCATTATTCCAATATAATCCATTGTAAAGATTAGAAATTAACAAAAGAAAAAGTAAGTGGACCTAACCCATTGAATCATGACTATATCCACTATTCTGATATTAAAATTTCTAATTCTATAGTTCGAACAGGGGATCTTTTTTTATTTCATATTTCTTTTGGACTCCGCAAGAATCCGTCGATATTTCCGATTAAATCTTCTTGTTTCTAGGCGTTCCATACGGAGAAAGGTTTATTTCCAAGTTACAAGACAAGAGATATTTCCAATATCTTTCTTTTTCTTTGATTCCTGAACACAAAAAGATCAATTTTGATTTCCATCGAATTTATATCTATATAAGATTTATATATATATAAATCATATGATGGCTTCATGTATCAAATATTTTCA